ATGAATCTCTCTCTTTTTTTTTCTTTTTTCGGGCTCGGCTAATTTTATTGGTAGTATAGCCGAGCCCGAAAAAAGAAAAAAATCTATTCGACGAGCAAAAGGAGAGAGAGGGATTCGAACCCTCGATAGTTCTTTGGTGCGAACTATAACCGGTTTTCAAGACCGGAGCTATCAACCACTCAGCCATCTCTCCAAAAGCCAATTTCTATTTTATGTTTATTCCACTGAATACAACATGATCAGATATCCTTAGTATCTATCTAAGATACAGATATCCGGGATTAATCTAATGAATCCATTGGTTAATTTTTCGATTTCTAAATATATCTAAATATATATATTATATATAAGATGCATGATCCAGCATGTCCTTTTTTGTTTTGAACTAAAAAAGCTTTGATCCATGCCTCAAAAGGTGTGGTAATAAGTAATAAAAAATCAATGGGTTCATGATAAAACCCTCCTAACCTAAATGTGTTTTTTATTACAAATTTTTTGTCGATAACGGAACGGGATCGAGGGGTTCGGGATCAAATGGTATAGTTCTTTTGTTGGTAAATTGGAGGATTAGAAACATGACTGTTGCTTTCCAATTGGCTGTTTTTGCATTAATTGCTACTTCATCAATTTTATTGATTAGTGTACCTGTTGTATTTGCTTCTCCTGATGGTTGGTCGAGTAACAAAAATGTTGTATTTTCCGGTACATCATTATGGATTGGATTAGTCTTTCTAGTGGGTATTCTTAATTCTCTCATTTCTTGAAACTATTTGTTTTAGATCGAAAAAGAAAATGACCCCTCCCTTTAATGTCTTAGTTTTATTTATTTTATGGGGCTTATATATTCCATTTTCATTAAAATGTGCCTCACAATTCGAAAGAATTCGTGGGGAGGGGTCAAACTAATTCTATTAGAAATGTCTTGTATCTTATACTTATATGGTATGGTATATTATTATGTTATTTAGTAAAACTAAAAAAACAAAAAATCAAAACAAAATAAAAATAAGAGAATTTGATTTTAATAAAAAAGAAAAATCAAAGAATAGAATAATTTGAATATTCAATATGAGTAATATATTTATATTAGATATATGATTTATATAGAAGATTTCTATTATTATAGAAGATTTCTATTATTATAGAATACTTAGAGAATATTATTCTCTTAGTTATAAATAAAAAAAAAAACTCTTTTTTTTTTATTTTATTATAATTTTATTAATATAGAATATTAAGAATATTAATGGAATAGATTCGAAATTTCTATTTCTATAGAATGTTAATAGAATCGAGAAAAAAATTTTCTAGAAATATTTATGGAACTATTACTCAATGAATCGAAAAATAATCCTAAATCGAAGGAATGGAATAATATATATATTATTTTTGATTTCGAAATCAAAGGCTAGAGCTATATATAAAGATATACATATATTTCTATATATATATAAATATCAAAAAATATATATATTATTTCATTTAGAAAATGTATATATCTATTTTATACTTTCTTTGGAATTATGCCTAACAGAAACAGAGTATCAGACCTAGCTCTACACAAATAATATTGATATATATATATATATAGTACGATAAAAATGCGGATATAGTCGAATGGTAAAATTTCTCTTTGCCAAGGAGAAGACGCGGGTTCGATTCCCGCTATCCGCCTGTATTCCTCCTCCCTTTTTTCTGAAAGTAATAGAATAATCAAATTGAGAGTTAACTGAGATAGTATAGTATCTCCCTTCTTTAACCCCTCTTTTCTAAAAAAGAGTTGCGGAGACGGGATTTGAACCCGTGACCTCAAGGTTATGAGCCTTGCGAGCTACCAAGCTGCTCTACCCCGCGATAAACAGAAGAATTTCCAACTAATGGAAAAACAAAGATTGAATGTGTCCCTTTACCATATCTGTACAAATAGAATAAAACATTTATACAGAATGGTAAAGGGACCCTCTTATTATTGTTTAAGGTAAAATTGTTTATGGTAAAAATGAATAAAAGATTGAAGAGAATTTATTATTCTGTTCTTACCAACTGGATCTTCTTGCACCGGGCAACAAACACGCATTAACCATTTCACGAAGTATGTGTCCAGATAACCCAAAATCTCGATAATTTGCTCTTGGTCGTCCGGTCGAAAAACAACGTCGATGAAGACGTGTAGGTGCACTATTACGCGGTAGTGATTCTAACTTTCCATGAATTTCCCATTTTTCATTTAATGATGGAACTTTGCTTATTTCCTTTTTTGAGGATCGGCGAATCAAATGATATTTTTGTTCCAATTTTTGTCTCTTCTTTTCCCTCTGAATCAAACTTTTCTTTGCCATAATGGTTCATTTCCTATAGAAGTATCAATGATACAAGTCAGATCCTAGATGTAGAAATATAAGAAGGCGGTTACCCTTCTCCATAGAAGGAAATGAGAGATTGAAGATACAAAAAAGAATTACATTAACCAAATTTGCCCGATGTAGAGGCAATCAAGAAA